GGAAGCTGCGGGTTCGAGCCCCGTCAGTCCCGACGGATCTAATAAGTACATCAATTCATCTCTCCCTTTTCTGTGAAAGGGGACACAGTGGGCAGAATTTCATTCTCAAGGGGGTTCTTTTTTCTTTCCTTTGGCATTTCTTTCGCATTTCTCATCAAAAAAATAGGGGGATTTTCATTATTTCAACTCCTACAGATTGGTAGGAGAAAGACATATTTAGTACAATTATTGAGAGCATTCTAGTCCGGATTCCATGAGATACTGAGTCTGTTTTTTCGATTGTTCCCAATTCATGGAATGGAATAGAGGACTATATGTTTCTCGGGCGCACAGACCCAAATGGAATTCATTTCTTGTACAATACAAAATGAATTTCACATTAACAGAATTTCCTTGATAGAATACTTTTCCAGATTCAAAAATCCCCCCTTCTGACTTCGGTTTTGTTTGTGTAACCACAATTACTAATGTGAAGTTGAAAAATCTATTTCATTCAAATTGTACGCTGAGCTTTTGGTATAGGTATCCCAGTACGAATAACCTAAGGAAGGAGGGTAAAAGAAAAATAAAGATCAATCAAAGATCCCACCCCTTTTAGCTTAGCAAGTAGCAGGGGAATAAATCCATTTTTCCTTCCTATTTTGATATTTTTTTAGAGGGCTCGTCGAAGAACGAACAAACCCCAAACTAAAATAGTTAGTTTGATGGAATATTACATCCTTTATCCCGGGACTTCTCTTTATCACACTTCTTTGTCTTCCAAGAAAACTAGATCATTAAAAAAAAACGGAGTTTAGAACGTAACTCCTTTCTTTTTCCACTTCGCTTCGATTGTTTGTTGGGGGTTTGTTTGTGACTAATGGAAACGGACGGGTGGTCAGACGATACTTTATCCGATGATTGTACAAGGAAGGAGGACGTAAGGTAGGTTATAGATAAAGAACAGAAAAGAATGAGAAATAAAGAAATTTTGGATTCAGTATGGATAAAAGATCTTCCTATGTTATACTATTCAATTCTTGACGACGAATTGATTTGATAGCTCAGATATTGTTATTCATGATATTGATCTGATTTCAAGATCATCGAGAGGGAATTCATTCATTGAAGTGACAGGAAAAAGATTTATTATCTCTATGGGATTAAATCCCGAGTTATTTTGAAGTAAAAAAACGATGAGATTATGGAAGTAAATATTCTTGCATTTATTGCTACTGCACTGTTCATTCTAGTCCCTACTGCGTTTCTACTTATCATTTACGTAAAAACCGTAAGTCAAAATGATTAATTAAGTCAAAATGATTAATTATTAATTACTGAGTTAATGGTTAAAGAAATCAAATGAAAAGGATTCTCATTTTGCGTCTTAAATGAAATGAGCGGACTAGAATCGGGAGTATTCTATGAGATCCGATAGTACGGTAAGAAAGAAATAGATGAACCCTTCTTTCTTACCATACTATCTATTAGTGTTAGTGTTATTGTAGTGTATAAAGTTATACAGCGTATAAAGAAAGTTGTACTTTATAATCTAATAAAGATCGAGGCTAAATATAAATCAATAGAAATAATTGATTGAGCCATTGACAGGAGTTCTGTGGGCACTTCTTCGGATTTCGAAGAGTAAACCTCACAGATTTTTAACGGTTGAACCATGATATGAAATGCGTCGATAAAATCGAAATTCCGAAAAGAAAAGGAAAAAAATAATAGAAAATAATAAAAAAAGGAAAGTGCGCAATATGTGACGCCCCTAAGGCAAGATCTTATTTGATTATGCATAGTATCCCGTTAGACAACCACTATGTTTATATTCTTTCTCATATAAAGTGCGTATACACTTAACAAAACGACTTCCTTTTTGAAGAGTCAAAGGGGAAAGAAAAGGGGATCGGGTCTTCCTCAGTATCCATCTATCATTCTGGTAAGAGCCCGTTCATTGAAATCAAAAAGTTAGGAAGAATTAAGTTGGACTAAATTTTCCATCATCTGTATCCCTTTCCTTTCGAAACACAAACATGGGAATCCGTGAAATATCTCTTTGATTGAAAGAGTATTAGTCATATAATACATTATTCCACTAGAATCCAATGGAATTTCAAAATGAAGATATATATCGATTTTTTTCTTTTTAAAGAGTTCAAACCGCCTTGCAGAACGACCTATAAAACAATTGATAGAGTTTGCCTCAACTCAATTAGTAGTACCTTTAGAGCCCACTTCTTCCCCATACTACGAGTGAAAGGGAAAATGTAAAGACTACCATTAAAGCAGCCCAAGCAAGACTTACTATATCCATGTGAATTATGTCCCCTATCTTGATGAAGGAATTATTCCATTATTGCTCACTAATAATAGTGGAATCAATGGCGCAGAGTCAAAAAGGGATTCTGACCGAACACTATTGATGAACCAATCCAACAAATCCACTTCTAAAAAATTCCTATATGATTTGCAATCTGGAAAGACTAAATACAAGTCAAATATGCAATGAGATCTC